CGCAATTTCAGAATCACCCTGCAGAATGGCCTGTTCTCCCCGGTTGGGATAGGTGGGTCAATTCCTTCCCTTAGAACCGTACTTGAGAGTTTCCTACCTCATACGGCTCAACAATTGATTCTTTTTGCAGTCTCATTTTCATTTACCCTATGCTAACTGAATTAGATTTATGATAAATCTATCCCATTTTTCTTGGGTTAACCAGAAGAAGTTAATTACATAAGTTTCAAATTCTAATTTGGATCAATAATTAATTAGTTTTAGCTTTTCTCCCACCTTCAGAAAAATGAAGCATAGATATCCCCTATATCGTTCCAATTTTCTGAAAGGTAACTATCTCGGTTTCATATATGAAATTTATATAGAATCTTTGAAAAAGACTTTCTTCCATAAGAAAAAAGAACTTACTATCTTTGGGATCTGATGCTACACCGCTGCTCAATACTTTAGTGGATCGACTCTATTACATAAGTTGATTCCTAACTTTATATCCCATATCGTGACATAAGTAAGCAGTTCTTAACTGTATCGACCCCAAAAGCTCGTTAATTGATCTTTACGGTGCTTTCTTTATCAATTCGATCCTTTATCCATAGAATATAATATGTAGGCCGTACTTATTTTCTTCCTTTTGTTATCATGAAGTTTCTTTCCTTGCTACAGCTGATAAAAATCGTTGCTTTGGACGATGCATATGTAGAAAGCCTATTTTTTTCTAGTATTGACTAGCCAATTTGATCTTTTTTTCCTTCTTTCTATAGTGGAGATAGTCGCACGTAATGACAGATCACGGCCATATTATTAAAAGCTTGTGGTAAGAATGGGTTTCGTTCTAGTGCCCGGAAATAATATTCCAAAGCCTTTGTATGCTCCCCGTTGCTTGTGTGTATAAGGCCTATGTTATAGAGTATATAACTTCGATCATAGGGATCAATTTCTGGTCGCGTAGCTTCATAATAATTCTGTAAAGCTTCCGCATAATTTCCTTCGGATTGAGCCGACATCCGTTACGGTCGTTCATTTTATTCAAAAAATCTCCGCTCCAGAACCGTACGTGAGATTTTCATCTCATACGGCTCCTCCCTTCTGTGCATAGTACTAAGGGGAATAATACATGGAATCCAAAATTCCCTATTCTTATTATGAACTGACAGGAGCTGGTATTTTTACAAGAAATCTCTAGCCAGCCTTCCCGCAAGAGGTTTTTTTTCTTAACACCAATTGTATTAGTGCTAGATAGAAATGGTAACTCCAACGATTTCTTTGTCCTCAACGCCTACTATTTCCAGGAATTAGTCACTTCAACGATCTTTGATGGTTATATGGGTATCCAAAGTACGAACGAGATGGATGTTTGTTGTCCCAACCATTCTTGTTAGGCCCGATACCGATAAGGAAAAGGGCAATTTATAACAAAATAACAAAGTTTTCGTGTTGTTGATTCCTAGTGTAGTGCTTCTCCCCCTATGCCGCCTATTGGTACTATTGGAGTAGGATTGCCCCGCAATACAGAACCTATAGGTGTAACCTTTTGTTCAATACTCAAATCGATATTTAAAGTAAATTAAAGTATCTGAGGCTGGATCAATCGAGGATACACGACAGAAGGAATTGTTCTATCTCCAAACTTGACCTTCACTAAGCGTAGCTTTATTTCAAAAATTGGGTTCTTTCTATTCCGAACCACGTCTTTTCTCGTAAGAATGAAATGAGGGCTAAAAAAAAAAAAAAACAAGAAAAAAGAATCAAATCACACCATCTCTATAATAGGTAAATGCCTTTTTTTCTCCTGAAGTTGTCGGAATTATTCGTAATAAAATATTGGCTATAATCGAAGAGGTCTTATCAATAAAATTTCCATTTATCCGAGATCTAGGCATAATTAGCAATCCATTCTATAATTCTTCTCATTACCCCCTCGGCTCGGGGAAAATGATCCCACAAACAAAGGAACTGTACATTACAGAATAACATAAAAAAAGAAAAATGATAACTAAAAAGATATGTACCTTCCGCTCAAATTGTATTCTTTTCGGACAAAGAGAGATAGGAGACTTTTGAATCAGATTGAATTTAATATAAATTTCGTAGTATACAAATGAGCAGAACTATTACTATTTCATCTAAGTTGAATAATCAAGGACTTTATTTTACTATGGATTCTTATAACTCGAGAAATTTGGATTTGGTTATGATCCAAGGAGGAAAAGGGATGGAATAATCATTATACCATTGAAATGAAATAGAAAAATCCATAGTACGATTCATGAATTTGTAATAGATCTATGGGATAGATGATAAGGGGATAAATGATAAGAGAAGTTGTTGTTTATAAATATGAAATTTGAAAGGAATTTTGGATTACTATAGAACCTCGGTTGTGCCCGTACTGCAATAAAATAATATGAGTAACTCGCTATTCACTCGGTTTCTGGTCAATAATAAGATTATGTAGGAAAGATGGCCGAGTGGTTCAAGGCGTAGCATTGGAACTGCTATG